TGTTCCCCCTGGCGGTGAGGGTACTTCTGGGGGCAACTCCGGCTGGACATCTATCCTAGGGAGCAGCTCTGGAGAAAGCTCCGAAGCAAGCGTGAATCAGCCAACGGGCTCTTCAAATCAAAAACAGGGCTGGCCCGTCGTCTGCTATCCCAGGTCAAAATGCCAATCCAATTGAGCAAGCGGCCCCACAGCATACACCTTTCCCCCTCCTTCAAGAACAGGGCGAGCGGGGAGATCTTCTCAGGTCTCTTCATAGGCTCGTAGCCTTTCAATTAAAACATTATTGCGAGAGAGGCCGTCCAAGGTGGAGAATCTCCCCATCCACTGAGTTGTATGATGAGTCCGCCTATCGAATTATGAGCTATGATATGGGTCCGAAGATACAAACGATGAGATTCCAGACTGGATTACTCGAATACGTTCAGATCCAGCAAGCGGAGGCTAGAACGGAGCGAGCAAGAGAGCAAGCGGAGGCTCGAAAGCCGGAGCGCGCAAGAGAGCAAGCGTAGGCGAGAAAGAGCAAGCAAGCTCCGGGGAGAAAGGACCGTAGGCTTGCTATATGGCAAGCGTAGGCTACGGCGAGAAAGAGCAAGCAAGCAATGCGGACTCTATACGAGCGAACGAGAAAAGGGAAAGCGCGCTAGCGACAAAAGCGCGTAGGATTGAGAGCATGCGAGAAAACGTAGTATGAGCGCAGACGCTCTCGAGAAAACGGAGAGCGCAGACGCGAGAAAAGCGCGGAGGCTTGAGAGCCTGCGAGAAAAGGTAGTATGCGCGCACTTCAGAAGTGAAAAAGACCCTTCCTGAGCGCGCGGCGTTTATAAGAGCGCAGACGCGAACGAAGCGGACTCTATACGCGCGCACTAGCGCGCGGAGGCTTGAGAGCCAGCGAGAAAACGGAGCGCGCACTAGCGCGCTCCGGCTTTCGAGCCTCCGCTTGCTGGGGAGAAAGGACCCGAAGCGCGCCAAAGAGCAAGCGGAGGCTCGAAAGAGCGCGCTAGTGCGCGCGTATAGAGTCCGCATTGCTTGCTGCTCTCCTTCGGACCCTACGCTTGCTCTTTGGCGCGCTTCGGGTCCTTTCGGACCTCTGCTTGCTCTCTTGCTCGCTCCGGTCTAGCCTCCGCTTGCTGCTCCGGCTTTCGAGCTCAAGCCTACGCTTGCCAGAGAGCAAGCCTACGGTCCTTCCGGACCGGAGCTTGCTGGGGAGGAAGGACTTAGACCCGGAGCGAGCAAGCAAGCGTAGGTCCGAAAGGAGCCTCCGCGCGCGGATTCTTGTTTTCTACCTTTGCTAGCGCGCGTAGGGTCGTTCCGGACCTTCACTTGCTCCCCTCCGCTTGCTGCTCCGGCTTTCGAGCCCTAGCTTGCTCTCTGGCTCGCTTCGCTTCCAGCGCCTCCGCTTGCTGGCAACACAACTCCTAGCGCGCTCCGGGTCGTCGTTCCTCCTCCCCTACGCTTGCTGGGGAGCAAGCTACGGGTAGACCCTACGCGCGCTAGCGTACTTGTTGTTTTCTCTCTCAGACGCGCGCTCCGGCTTTCTATCGAAAGCCTACGCTTGCTTTCTCGCTAGCGCGCTTGTAGTTTTCTCGCTAGCGCGCTTGTATAGAGTCCGCTTTGCTAGCTAGCGCGCTTTCCGTTTTCGAGCTTGCTTCTTACCTTACGACTTCACTCTAGTGATAGACTTTTTCGCAATGGTTTAAGTGATTCTTCGTCGCTTGCCAACCAATGGGTACTAGCGTCTCAACGCCTAGCCGGTCTTCTATGACTACTAGTTCTTGAACCATGGGATACTTCCCAAACGGCTGAAAACCGCTTTAAATAAACGTTAGCCCTTTTTTAGAGGAATTGGCATCTTTCCCGGGGTCTGACTCAACCGTAATCCTTGCTTTCCCAAACGTCAGCTAACCAAATGGGGCTGACTTCTGATATAGATATTTCTATTATAAAAACATTGATTCTAGCTTTTTCCAAAAGGGAAGGGTGTAGTTCCCGAGTTAAGGGCTGAGGGTGGGGAATGTTCCCATAATCCGACTTTCTTTTGTCTGCCTTCCTTCTTGCCTTGGTGCTTTGCTTTGCCCCTTGCCGAAAGGCTTTTGTGAACTGCTTTCTACTTTGCAAGACTAGCCACTATTATAGAAAGGAAAAACCTGACGCCTAGGTTCTTCTTGTTGGTTGGGCTATTGCCCTATCCTTTCACCCTAATCCGATAAGTCAGCGCCTAAGACTGTCAGCCTATCATCTCAATCAGGCAAGAAGCCTTTTCCTTTCCTGTCATCGAGTAAAGCAAGCCTGATAGCGGTCGCATTAAATGTTGGGTAAATGGACTTTTGCTTGAGAATGTAACCCCGTCCACCGCATCTCAAGTCCTTCTTTCTCTTTTAGGATTTCAATCAATCTCCTCCCGCTTCCAGTGCTGATTTGAATTTCTTAGTTGAAGGAATGAGAATCGGCCTAAGGGAATAAGAAATCCTGGGCTTCCTTATGTCTCACCATTGGCTTCATTGGGACCATTTTCTAAGTATAGGAAGCGGAGAGGTAGCTAGTAGGTTTTTCTAAGTCCCTCCGTCGTCCAGTCCTTGAGTTCTTTCTTTGGAAGTAGTGAATGTGGTAAGAGGTGTATAACCATTACCCTATCCTTTAGTCATGGAAGGGCTATTTCCCCTACCTTTCTTTCTAGGCGCAGGATTTCATTCCCCTAGTGCTTTGTCCCCCTTGTCTCCTTCTGAGGGGTGAAAGCGAGGTTGAATGCTCTAAGCTGAGTGGTTGGGTAAGGGCTGACTTCAAAAAAGTACTTCTGTATCTTTCTTAGTGGTCGACTAGGATTTGAAGTGTCACGGGCAACATCGGTTGTCATATATGACAATCCCGGAGGCCAAACAGAACCCGGTGATGACCCGTCTTCCGATGAGCAAGCTAGAGCGAGAAAGAGCAAGCGGAGGCGAGAAAGAGCAAGCTCCGGGGAGCAAGCGTAGGCGAGAATCTCAAGCCGGAGCAGCAAGCGGAGGCTTTCAGCACCTCCGCGCGCTAGCAACAAAACAAGAATCCGACGCGAACGAAGCGGACTCTATACGCGCGCACTAGCGCGCGGAGGCTTGAGAGCCAGCAAGCGGAGGTCCGAAAGGACCCGAAGCGCGCCAAAGAGCAAGCGGAGGCTCGAAAGCCGGAGCGCGCTAGTGCGCGCGTATAGAGTCCGCATTGCTTGCTGCTCTCCTTCGGACCCGGAGCTTGCTCTTTGGCGCGCTTCGCTTCCAGCGCCTACGCTTGCTGGCTCTCACGCCTACGCGCGCGTCTCGTTTTGTTGCTAGCAAGCGTAGGCTTGAAAGCCGGAGCTTGCTGGCTCTCACGCCTCCGCGCGCTAGTGCGCGCTCCGTTTTCTCGCAGGCTCTCAAGCCTCCGCGCTTTTCTCGCTAGTGCGCTCTCCGTTTTCTCGAGAGCGTCTGCGCTCATACTACGTTTTCTCGAGAGCGTCTGCGCTCTCCGTTTTCTCGTTCGCTAGCGCGCTTTCCGTTTTCGAGCTTGTTAGGAGTAGAAGCTAGTCTTTGTAGAGGAAGAATGGAATCAATACGAGATGAAAACAAATATCATATATAATCACAGAAAACTCATATCCGATATGCCGATCGGAGTTCCGCTGTTCACTAGAAACCCTCTCTCTTCACTATTGCGGGCAGTGTTAATCAATGGCTCTCTCTTCACGAACGGGCTGTAGCGCACTATGATAAGAAATGTGAAATTCTCAATCTTCTTCAATCTCTCCACCCACAGCTTCAATTATAAAACTCGCGCCAGGAACGCGAATTACTTGTCAATATTGTTGGACGTGGAGAGTATGATTTAGAAAGTCTGCGACGTATCATAACAAATTTCAGATCTTTAGGGAGCGAGAAAACGTAGAGCGCGCTAGCGCGCTCCGGCTTTCGAGCCTACGCTTGCTCCGGCTAGACCTACGCGAGCAAGAAAGCAAGCGGAGGCTAGACCTACGCGAGCAAGAAAGCAAGCGGAGGCGCTGGAAGCGTAGGCTTGCTATATGCAAGCTCCGGGGAGCAAGCGAAGGTCCGGAGAGGAACGACCGACCCGCAGCGAGCCAAAGAGCAAGCGAAGGTCCGGAGAGGAACGACCGACCCGCAGCGAGCCAAAGAGCAAGCGAAGGGGAGACCCTACACGCGCTAGCAAAGGTAGAAAACAAGAATCCGCGCGCGTAGGCTTTCAGCACCTCCGCTTGCTTGCTCTCAATCCGTAGCAGCAAGCTACTACGGGGAGAAAGGACCCGAAGCGCGCCAAAGAGCAAGCGGAGGGTCCGAAGGAGAAAGCGCGTCTGCGCTCTACGTTTGATCGAGAGCTAGCGCGCTTGTAGTTTTCTCGCTACGCGCGCTAGCTAGCTTGTAGTTTTCGAGCTGGTTCAAAATAGAAAGAGCTCTCTTGTCCAACGGGTATTCCCCGGATTCTCTTTTAGCCATTCGAGGACTCCAGGATTAGCTAGGAATTCCGGATCAAAGAAAGAAGGTTTCAGTCTCATTCAAGCAACTATCTTTTTTGAAGCAGATAGCTCATAGAGCTTATTCTATAGATACTGATAAAGCCAACTCATGTTTCCACTCTATTTTCATTACGAAGATGTATCACGTCAGGATCTGTTGCTCAAACCGAATCACGCCAACGTTATGGAAGTTCCTGGATCGTGTGAAATAAGAATAGTAGCAAAGGCATCCTCCCCCTATGATTTCATAATCAAAAATGGAAAATTGGCTATGGAGATTCTGCGCGGTCAGAAATTCATACGGACAGAAAGGGGTTCGACAGGAAAGTCGTTTCGATCCAATCCATTCTTGGAGTCAAATAAAGACAAAAGAGTTGTCAGTGACCTAGCACGACAAAGCACTCTCCGAGGGCATGGAATGTCTCATTTTTTGGTCAGAATCTCGACAGTAATGTCTCTGTTAGATTCTCGGGTCGAAATACGGGAAAACTCCATTCAATTCTCGATGGAAACGGAGTTTTGCGAATTCTCCCCGGAACTGGAAGATCATTTCGAGATCTTCGAACATATTCGAAGGTTCAATGTGACTATTGTCACTTCGGCCAACACACAAGATGAGACTTTACCACTGTGGAGCGGCTTTTTGCAAAAAGATGAGGGGGAAACTCAGTAAGATGTCGGAGAAGCGAAATATACGAGATCACAAACGTAGATTGCTCGCGTCTAAATATGAATTGAGACGAAAGCTTTATAAAGCCTTTTGTAAAGATCCCGATCTTCCTAGTGATATGCGGGACAAACATCGTTATAAGTTGTCCAAGTTGCCAAGAAATAGTTCCTTTGCACGAGTAAGAAACCGATGTATTTCCACGGGTCGCCCTCGTTCCGTATATGAGTTCTTTCGAATTTCTCGTATCCTTTTTCGTGGATTAGCATCTCGAGGTCCTCTAATGGGCATCAAGAAATCGTCTTGGTAGCAATCACCAAACCACAAGGGTTAGCTCTGCTGCTGGTCCACAAGCAAGGTAAGTAGGTCCATTCCCGGTCCCGGCCGGCTCCGGACCGAAAAGACCTAACGGACTAATCCCAACTCTCGGATCGGAGATGCTAACGGGGCGGGAATCGAAGTAGGGGACCTCTCTACCGCCTGTGTCTATCTCCTGTCAAGTATGCTCCCCACACATAGACTACGTACAGGGTAGCACTTTTGGAAAGATAGAATATCACCGCGTGAACATATAAGAACATAAATGAACTCCCGAGGGATCGACCACTATTTAGAATAGTGGTTGGCGGAGAACTGTTGTTCATTGGAGCGCCGGAGCAAGCGGAGGCGAGAAAGAGCAAGCGAGAAAGCGAGAAAACTACAAGTACGCTAGCGCGCGTAGGGTCGTTCCTCCCCAGCAAGCGGAGGGTCGAAAGAGCGCGCTAGCAACAAAACAACAAGACGCGCGCGTAGGGTCCTTTATCTCCTCCCCTCCGCTTGCTTGCTGCTCCGGCTAGACCTACGCGAGCAAGAGAGCAAGCAGAGGGTCCGAAGGAGAGCGAGCAAGAGAGCAAGCAGAGGGTCCGAAGGAGAGCAGCAAGCGGAGGTCCGAAAGGACCCGAAGCGCGCCAAAAGAGCAAGCTCCGGCGAGAAAGCCTACGCAGCAAGCGGAGGGGAGGAAGGACCGTAGGCTTGCTCTCGAGCAAGCTCCGGCTCTAATAGAATAGAAAGCCTCCGCTTGCTGGCTCGCTCCGGGTCTAACTAACCTCCCCTTCGCTTGCGGACCTGAGGAAACCCCGTCTTTTTAGGCATCAAACTATTTTAGGGAAGGGCGCAAATAATCCATTTTATGAAACCCCGGTAAAAAGACCAACGATGTTATTGACTGTCGAGCCTTTCAAAAGCCTATTTTTGATTAGTTTCTCCGGCTTGAGAGCCCCCGCTTGCTCTCTGGCTCGCTCCGGGTCGTTCCGGACCTCCACTTGCTTTCTCGCTAGCTAGCTTTCCGTTTTCGAGCTTGTTCCCATCATTGATGGTTGAGTGTGGGACTGAGCCTTCCGAATGATAAAGACAAAAAAGTGCAACGTTTCGTTGGAAAAACCAACGCAAATATCATATTGACTTTCTCTCGCCCTACTTCTAAAGATAGATAGAAAAGGTTTGAGAGAATTTGCATTCTCTCTCCTTTCTAAAGCTGCGCAAGGCGGCCCCCCCAGAACAAAGCCACCCCTCTTTTCTTTCTCCCCCCCTTTAATGAAAGACCCTTGCCCCGCTTCCTATTCATTTGTGGGTCGGGACCCGAGGGCCCTTTTTTTCTCAAGAGGTGATTTCGAGAATCAACCAACCGAGAAATCCGTAGGGGTCGCAGTCCCGCTTGGTGGACGAAATCTTCTCTCCTTTTTGAATTCTTTCTCCCACACACCTTTGCCCCTCTTTCACCGAAGAGGAAAGATGAATCTTCCAAGCGGACAGAGACCTCAATTTCCATTAGATTCATTTCGTTGCTTGCTTTGTTGCAGCAAGATGATCAGTCCGAGAGTGCTGGAGAAAAGAGAAAGCGGTAAAAACCTCTCTGATTCGGTCACCGAGCAGTCGGACGACTCTTCAGTAACCCAGGATGAGCCCTTCGACGCTTCTTTCGCTGTATACCCCCTCCATCCTTCGGGGGTGGAAGAAAGGGTACTATATCTGATGGTCTGATCGGGGTATTCGCGATCTAGGGGCTGGAAGCGGGGAGCAAGCGAACTCTATCGAGCCTACGCGCGCTAGCAACAAAACAAGAATCCGCGCGCGTAGGCTTTCAGCACCTACGCTTGCTGGCTCGCTGCGGGTCGGTCGTTCCTCTCCGGACCTACGCTTGCTCTCTTGCTCGCTCCGGGTCGTTCCGGACCTTCGCTTGCTCCCCTACGCAACAAAACAAGACGACGCGCGCGTAGGCTCGATAGAGTTCGCTTGCTAGGCTCGAAAACTACAATAACGCAAGCTCCGGTCCGAAAGGACCCGCAGCGCGCCAAAGAGCAAGCTCCGGGGCTGTAAGCGAATTGAGCGCGCGTCTGCGCTTTCTCCGTTTTCTCGCTTGCTCTCAAACTACAATAACGCTAGCTTTCCGTTTTCTCGCTGGGTACTATATATAAAATATAGAATGGTTTCTATGTTGTAGGGCCCCAGAACGCTAAAAAGGTGGGGGAACAAGAGTTGTCACGATAGGAAAGAGAAATGACTATAAGGAACCAACGATTCTCTCTTCTTAAACAACCTATATCCTCCACACTTAATCAGCATTTGATAGATTATCCAACCCCGAGCAATCTTAGTTATTGGTGGGGGTTCGGTTCCGCCGCTGGTCTTTGTTTAGTCATTCAGATAGTAACTGGTGTTTTTTTAGCTATGCATTACACACCTCATGTGGATCTAGCTTTCAACAGCGTAGAACACGTTATGAGAGATGTTGAAGGAGGCTGGTTGCTCCGTTATATGCATGCTAATGGGGCAAGTATGTTTCTCATTGTGGTTCACCTTCATATTTTTCGTGGTCTATATCATGCGAGTTATAGCAGTCCTAGGGAATTTGTTCGGTGTCTCGGAGTTGTAATCTTCTTATTAATGATTGTGACAGCTTTTACAGGATACGTACTACCTTGGGGTCAGATGAGCTTTTGGGGAGCTACAGTAATTACAAGCTTAGCTAGCGCCATACCTGTAGTAGGAGATACCATAGTGACTTGGCTTTGGGGTGGTTTCTCCGTGGACAATGCCACCTTAAATCGTTTTTTTAGTCTTCATCATTTACTCCCCTTTCTTTTAGTAGGCGCCAGTCTTCTTCATCTGGCCGCATTGCATCAATATGGATCAAATAATCCATTGGGTGTACATTCAGAGATGGATAAAATAGCTTTTTACCCTTATTTTTATGTAAAGGATCTAGTAGGTTGGGTAGCTTTTGCTATCTTTTTTTCCATTTGGATTTTTTATGCTCCTAATGTTTTGGGCCATCCCGACAATTATATACCTGCTAATCCGATGTCAACCCCGCCTCATATTGTGCCGGAATGGTATTTCCTACCGATCTATGCCATTCTTCGTAGTATACCTGACAAAGCGGGAGGTGTAGCCGCAATAGCACCAGTTTTTATATGTCTGTTGGCTTTACCTTTTTTTAAAAGTATGTATGTGCGTAGTTCAAGTTTTCGCCCCATTCACCAAGGAATATTTTGGTTGCTTTTGGCGGATTGCTTACTACTAGGTTGGATCGGATGTCAACCTGTGGAGGCACCATTTGTTACTATTGGACAAATTTCTCCTTTCGTTTTTTTCTTGTTCTTTGCCATAACGCCCATTCTGGGACGATTTGGAAAAGGAATTCCACATTATTACACGGATGAGACTGATCACACCTGACGGTTGTGTGCAGAGGTGTGCGAAGAAGGGAAATAGAATTACCTGCCTTCACCACTCCTGCATTCGCTTTGGGTTGGTCAAGCCCAATGGCGAATACCAAGAAGCTTGTGCCGGTGTGACCACCGAACAACCAGGGACCGTTACGTTAGGTATGGATACCCTCTCGGGTAGAGCCCACCTTAACCGGTTCTGTTGTCGCAAAGCAACAATCAGATCGAACTCATCGGGAGGTAGCAAGCGGAGGGGAGACCCGGAGCGAGCAAGAAAGCAAGCGTAGGCGAGAATCGAAAGCCGGAGCAGCAAGTGGAGGGGAGGTCCGGAACGACCGACCCTACGCGCGCCAGAGAGCAAGCGAAGGTCCGAAAGGGGACCCGAAGCGCGCCAAAGAGCAAGCGTAGGGTCCGAAGGAGAGCAGCAAGCGGAGGTCCGAAAGGACCCGGAGCGAGCAAGCGAGCAAGCTCCGGCTCTAATAGAAAGCCGTAGCAGCAAGCGAACTCTTCGAGCCTACGCGCGCTAGCAAGAAAAGAATCGGCGCGCTCCGGCTTTCTATCTCAAGCCTACGCTTGCCAGAGAGCAAGCCTACGGTCCTTCCTCCCCGGAGCTTGCTCTTTGGCGCGCTTCGCTTCCAGCGCCTACGCTTGCTGGCTCTCAAGCCGGAGCAGCAAGCAATGCGGACTCTATACGCGCGCACTAGCGCGCTCCGGCTTTCGAGCCTCCGCTTGCTCTCTTGCTCGCGTAGGGTCGTTCCTCCCCTCCGCTTGCTCTCTTGCTCGCGTAGGGTCGTTCCTCCCCAGCAAGCTCCGGTCCGAAAGGACCCGAAGCGCGCCAAAGAGCAAGCTCCGGGGAGAAAGGACCCGAAGCGCGCCAAAGAGCAAGCTCCGGTCCGAAAGGACCCGAAGCGCGCCAAAGAGCAAGCTCCGGTCCGAAAGGACCCGAAGCGCGCCAAAGAGCAAGCTCCGGGGAGAAAGGACCCGAAGCGCGCCAAAGAGCAAGCTCCGGTCCGAAAGGACCCGAAGCGCGCCAAAGAGCAAGCTCCGGTCCGAAAGGACCCGAAGCGCGCCAAAGAGCAAGCTCCGGTCCGAAAGGACCCGAAGCGCGCCAAAGAGCAAGCTCCGGTCCGAAAGGACCCGAAGCGCGCCAAAGAGCAAGCTCCGGTCCGAAAGGACCCGAAGCGCGCCAAAGAGCAAGCGGAGGCTCGAAAGAGCGCGCTAGTGCGCGCTCCGTTTTCTCGCTGGCTCTCAAGCCTCCGCGCGCTAGTGCGCGCTCCGTTTTCTCGTTCGCGTCTGCGCTCTTATAAACGCCGCGCGCTCAGGAAGGGTCTTTTGAACTTCTGAAGTGCGCGAATACTACCTTTTCTCGAGAGCGTCTGCGCTCATACTACCTTTTCTCGTTCGCTAACGCGCTTTCCGTTTTCGAGCTTGTTTCAGTCTCCTGCAGAGGAGATCAATCACGATCCCCCTCCAGTAGGGATTCAAAGGTAGACCGCGACCCAACCATAACTCTAATGGTAGGGCGGACCTAGTGTACATAGCTAGGAGTCTCTCCACCCGAAGAGACCTAGTATGGTCGAGTTTACTAAGGGTCAACTATCCAACCCCAGCAACCCGGCAAAAGGTTGAAAACCTAGCCATAGGGTACTGAAGCTGTACAGCCATAGTACCGTAGGGATGGTGACTGTTCAACAGAGCCTTGACTGAGATCGGAGAAATATCCTTTCTCAAGTCTCGGACTCGGAACCGTTTAGCAAACTAAGCAGAGCCGCGATGAGAGATGAGTTCTTTCTTCTCACTTTGAGTCACTCCTAATCTATCTAACGCACCCTTAACCATTCCTCTGGCTTACTACTGGTCTGATATCTGTTCTCATGGGTCTTATCACATGCGTTTCCCTATTCTTTCGGCGGGGAAACAGGTCCTTAGTTTTTCGTCTTCGTCGAGACATTTTTCATTTTTGCTTTTGTCGGTGGTACAAGAAAGAATCAAAAGTCGTTTCGTTTAGTACGAGATCGCTTCACACCAGGGTAGACCTGTTCTGCACAATACCACACTAAAATATGGTGTGATAGCGCAGGGCGATCACACCATATTAGTGAACAATTCGGACACCAATCATTTACGAGTGAGTAAACCACCAAGAATTGACAAGCGGATGAGTTTTCTAGTTAGCTATCTTGATATAGCAACGATAGGGAAAAGATACTATAGGATAGGGCTGAACTTTCAAATCCGGGGGCTTTGTTCCCGAGAGTCCCCTCCCCCTCTCCGTCCCTTATTCGTCCTTTGAAAGCCCCAGAACATTCGCATAGAGGAGTCTCTTTATCACGCATGCTTCTCCACTGATGATAAAATGACCTTCTATTCTCTTCTAGGAATTCCTACCCCTACCATTTGAGAGGGGAAAGATGTCAAGGAGAAGGAGCAAGCAAAGCGGACTCTATACAAGCGCGCTAGCAAAGCGGACTCTATACAAGCGCGCTTTCCGTTTTCTCGCTCCATCGATCTCGTTTTTAATTGTTTGCGATCCATGGATCAGAAAATACCTAATAAGAGCGATTCCGTGGGCCTACTTTCCTTTCCGAGTAATTGACAGTCACAAGACTTGGAAACGACCAAAAGAAGAAAGGGGAAATGGAATTCCTATTCGTCCATCAATAAGAGGAAGGTGAGGCTATCGGTCCACTAAGCATATGGAATATCATCCCAAGCCAGCAACTGAGAAAAGAGCAGATCTTGGTGCTACTGTCGCAAACCCATAACATTGAAAGCTGGGTGGCGGTGATAAAGAGGGGTCATGCATTTAAAGAATTCCTCATGGGTCTCGCAGCTCTACCACCGATGGAATATGACCAAAAACCACTGGGAATTGAACTTCAAAGGTGGGTTCCCATAAGGGATATTTAATGCCAAACATTTTTTGTTATCTCTGCAAGCCCTACTGCCGCGCTGCAACAGAATTGAGTTGAAAGCTAACCGTCCCAGCAAGCGGAGGCTAGACCTACGCGAGCAAGAGAGCAAGCGAGAAAACGTAGAGCGCGCTAGCGCGCTCCGGCTTTCGAGCCTACGCTTGCTCCGGCTAGACCTACGCGAGCAAGAGAGCAAGCGGAGGCTCGAAAGCCGGAGCGCGCTAGCTAGCGAGAAAACTACAAGCGCGCTAGCGCGCTCCGGCTTGAGAGCCAGCAAGCGAGAAAACGTAGAGCGCGCTAGCGAACGAGAAAACTACGCGCGCACTAGCGCGCGGAGGCTTTCGAGCCGGAGCTTGCTGCGTAGGCTTTCTCGCCTAGCAAGCGGAGGCTGCTCGAAAGCCGGAGCGCGCTAGCGCGCTTTCTCCGCTTTCTCGCTGGCTCGCTCCGGGTCTAACCTCCCCGGACTCCCCTTCGCTTGCTTTCTCGCTTTCCGTTTTCTCGCTAGCTAGCGCGCTTGTAGTTTTCTCGCTTACCTTGCTTTGTTTGGCATGCCAGAAGCATTTCGTTGTGGTTCTCATTGATTGAGTAGATCCCGAGACAAAGCAAAGGAAGTCAGGTTAGTCAGGACTTCCATAAGCCAACTTATCCCCGGGGTCACGAAGATCTAAGTAAGGAGGGAGTTCTAGTGACTAGTTTGAAGTGGCGAATGCTCTTTCTTCCTATCTGGGAATCATAGCCTA